TTTAATTCTATTTTTTTATTATTTCTTATTAATTTAATAAAAAAATAAAGTAAAAGCGGGTAGCGGGAATCGAACCCGCATCGTTAGCTTGGAAGGCTAGGGGTTATAGTCGACGTTGATTCATCATTTTTAACGTCTCTAATTCAAAACTGAACGTGAAACTTTGGTTTCATTCGGCTCCTTTATGGAAGATGTATAAATTCCTATATTAAGACATGAACGAAAAAAAAAAATTCCACCCATAACATCTATGTCAGCTTTTCTGTCTGAATGTATTCAGAACAACCCGCTTTCTAGACGATCCCTATAGAAAAGAGGGGGGTTCTATTATAACAACCTTTCTAGTTACTTCGTTCTCTATTTCTATGTGAGAGAATCCTTAGGAAAAGCGTTTTGTTTCTACCGAGCTAAAACAATTTGTCGATGTCTCTAGTAAACCAAAGTCATTGTTTAATAGCCATTTTGCTTCAATTTCCGTAATACAAATTCCAAATTAAAGATTTAGTTACGATTCGAAAGCCACTTTCTATCTTTATCCATGGATCCTTTACTCATACTTATTCAATTAGAAGTATTGATCTAATAAAAAAAAAAATTATGTTTCGTAATCTCATAATCCAATTTTTCAATTTTTAATTGATTCTTGGATACAAATCACGAGAATGTATATTCTTCCTCGAATTTTTCATTGAGAGGTAAAGGATTAAATCCTTTTAAGAAATAAAGTTTTTGGTCGGAATGAAATATTAATCAAACCGAAAGACCCCTTAACTATATAAAGGATTATAGAACGAATCACACTTTTACCACTAAACTATACCCGCTACAATCCGATTATTGTATATAAATGAACCTTTTGTCGAACAAGAAAATGGGTCGTAATAAAAAGTTAAAAGAGTAAAAAGAAAGGATAGGATCATAAAATAATCATGAAAATTAGAGCGTTTACGTGTTGTATCAGAGAACCCAATGAGATTCGGAAAAGAGAATTCATTAAATTTCAATAACTAAAACTAAATAACAAGTGTTTTTTTGCCGGAGGTTTTTGACCTAGACGTCTCGACAAAACTACTTAAGCCATAACATACATGAAAATGTATTGTGCAAGAATCCACAGCTCCCTTTTTGTTATTTATTTACTTTACTAAAATAAAAGGAATGAAGAAAATAAATATAAAAAATTAAGATAAGAAACTTTGATTCGATATCATTTGATTCTATATCATAGAAATCAAAAGAGTTTTTATTTTTCCAATCGTAATAACAAGCAAGTATTTTAGTTTTCAAATAAAAAAAAAAATTATTTATGATTCGTTGGAACAATAAATGGCGGGCCCGGCCTGGTCAGTACTTAGCCGGGCCGTGGAACTAAAAAGCACTCTCGGATGAAAAAAAAAAATATTATGAAGGGCTCTTTCAATCCTTATTTTTTATAATGTAACATAGTATTATCCTTTTTCAATTGGGAGGAGAGATGGCTGAGTGGACTAAAGCGTCGGATTGCTAATCCGTTGTACGAGTTTTTCGTACCGAGGGTTCGAATCCCTCTCTTTCCGTTTTTGTTGATGACTTGGTATTTTCTTTCGAATTTTTCGCGAGCTCTTTTTATTTTTAATAGTTAAAAATGTGTAATAGATAAAATCCTACTAAGAACATTTTAAAATCAAGCAAGGAAAACAAAAACCTTATCTTTTATTCTTCACGTCCAGGATTACGTCCTGGATCATTAGACAGGAATCCGAAAATAAAGAGAGAAACAAAGAATATTACTACCGTGTAAACAAATAGTTTGAGAGTAAGCATTACATAATCTCCAAGATTTTTTTTTAGTAAAAAAGAGAATAGATTCTCCGTTTTTATACCGCATACCCTACTATTTTGATTTTTTATTTTGACACCAAGAAGTGGGGTGATCCAGATTTTTCGCGGTTGTACAAGAATTTCAATATTTGAATTGAGGGTGTAAGACTTATCTGATCTTATCAATTCTTTTCTTTGAATTTTTTTTTTTTTTCAATAAATCATGAATTTGTCTAGACATTATTAAATTAAAGATATCATCGAAAACTTACAGCAGCTTGCCAAACAAAGGCTAAGAGAAAAAAAAACAGGGGTATTACTGGCATAACATCTACGATTGGATTTAAAAAAGCGTAGGCCTCGGGCAATTTGGCGACGAAAAAACTACTTGAATAAAGAGCAGAATTAAGACAGATACAGATCAAACTAAATATATTAAGCATAACAAACATTTTGTTCTTGAGGATAATTGTATTTTATTTATTTTGATTGAGTTATTAATAAATTGAGTTTTTTATTATTTTATTATTATAAATATGTTATTATTCATAGAAAAGAAAAATGAATAAAAAGAAAATAAGATAGACCAAAAAACTTTCTTTGATTTGAACTCACCCAATCAAAAATCCTTCAATTCTCAAATCAAAAGAGAATAGAATAAACCATACTTTCATACAATATCTTAATTGAATTATATGTAATGATCAATAAATTCTGTTTAATTCTACGTCTACATGTATAAAAATTCTAGTAATCTATTTTATAGATAATAGATATTTAGACTTGAGTTGACGAACAACCAGTACCAATATTAGTATTTATTAGTGTCGACTAGAAATGGGGCGTGGCCAAGTGGTAAGGCAACGGGTTTTGGTCCCGCTATTCGGAGGTTCGAATCCTTCCGTCCCAGAACATACCTGACCCACGATCATTTTATTAATCTATAATTTTATTAATCTATAATTTTATTAATCTATAATAAAAAATAAAATATATATCTATATCATAATCTATATCATAATAAAATATATCAAAATAAAGATTGTCTTTTCGACCAGTCTTCCGTTTAAGAGTATAATATTGTTATAGAATGTGATTCTTATTTCTTTTTTTTTTTTTTTTTTTTAATCATATCTTTTTCACAAATTTAATCGAGTTCAAATAACACGCATATGAAACGAAATTTTGAAAATATTACTGAATTTTACAATATGAAATATGAAAAAATAACAACCTAAATCTTCAATCTTTCCTTACATCAGTCTTTTTTTTTTATTAATCATTGATGGTTTAATCCAATATGGATTTATCTTTCTCTTAATGATGATAAAAAGCGAATGGTACTTACTGTAAAACCTTATGCAAATAATGATATAGGGTAGGAAACTATTCAATCAATTAAATCTTTTTAATGATTTCTTATGAGTTCTTGGTACTCTAAGAAGTGTGAAATTGTTGAATTTATCCTATCACGTTACTTGAAGATAGAGATTCAAAATAATTTGTTTATTCGTGTTTATTTATTCATGTTATGTTAGTTATAATTAAAAAAAAATTATAAACAATGGGGTGAAATTGATTGAATTCTTGTTGAGACTTCGTCATACATTATCCATTCTTCATATAGAAGAAAAAAGTATAGATTATTAGACCGAACCGATGATTATTCACGATTCCATAATTGAATCAATTACATACTGGTTCCAAACTGAAGGAATGTTATGGTAAAACTTCGTTTAAAACGATGTGGCAGAAAGCAACGTGCGACTTGAAGGACATGATCAGCTGTGGATTCTTACATCCACCACTTTTTTATATTATATAGGAACGAAAGTGCTCTTGGCTCGACATCATTATTTGTTCTGTTCCACTGGAACCCTCATTTTTGAGAGTGTTGCCATGTAAATAGTACATGATGGAGCTCGAGTAGAACGTATTGATTAATTTCTCAAGGGCAAGAATCTAAGGTTAGTATCGATCAATAAATTGGAACAACTTCGTAAGTATATTTTAGATATATAAATCTAAAGGATCCAATTCGATAAAATTGAAAAGTTTCTTTTGTTGGAATTGGTAAAACTCTTTTGATCAAATCAAAAGTAAAGTGTATTACGTAGGAATCAACCATTCATATGATTCTTTGATAGAAAGAAATCACAAAAAATGGTATGTTGCTGCCGTTTTGAAACGATTTAAAGATCACCGAAGTAATGTCTAAACCCAATGATTCAAGGCAAAGATAAAGATCCTGGAACAAGGAAATACCGTTTTCAATTGTCTCAACAACCAGATCATATTTAAGAATCAAAATAGATTCTAAAGGAGACAGACAAAAAGGGTTAGAGACCACTCAATAAATTTAATACCTAAAAGGTTTCTTTTGAGTTATTTGAGAGTTATTCAACTTGAGTTATGAGGATACAAATAATTTTTTTTGGGGGGGGGGGGGGAAGACTAAGAAAAAGTATTTAAACTAAAATCAATAATATAATGAATTTGATGATTTTATGGATCTATTTGATATTATGATTCTATACATAGACATAATTTAGAATTTTCTCGAGCCGTACGAGGAGAAAACTTCTTATACGTTTCTAGGGGAGGGGAGTATTGTTCATCTATCCCAATGAGCCATTTATCGAATCGTTGCACTTGATGTTCGATCCCGACGAGAGGGAAGAGATCTTCGTAAAGTGGGTTTTTATGACCCGATAAAGAATCAAATCTATTTAAATGTTCCTGCTATTCTATATTTCCTTGAAAAAGGTGCTCAACCTACAGGAACTGTTCATGATATTTCAAAAAGGGCGGGGGTTTTTACGGAACTTCGCCCTAATCAACAAATAAAATTCAATTAATGAAATAAAAAAAATGTGGATGATTTGTATATAGCCTTGTATAACCTTTTTGTTTCTTTGCTATTTCCTCTTTTGTTCTATTTATATCATACTAAATTTATTATTGATACTAAATTTATTATTGTTACTATAAAAATATAAAAGTTACTATAAAAATATAAAAAAGTGTCTTTTATAACGACAAAAATCTATTTATATTTTATTGATATAAATTGTATTGATATATATAAAATAGATAGAAAAAGATTAAGTGAATAAATAAATGAAGTAATCGGGTCTATAAATATAAAATTTTGAGATTACTGTCAATGAGTTAAGGAACAAATAAAAAAAGACAAAGGATTTCACTTGCTTATTTTAGTGAATAAACCTCATTTTTTTAATTTTTTTACTTAATTAAATTTTTTTTTCCACCAATATTGTATCAATGTTGTGTTGTATAGAAATATTATATATAGTGCCAATCCAACACAAGTCCTTAGTTTTTTTTTTTTCTTATTTTTTCTTATAATTCTAATTGTCTAATTGATTGAAATTGTTAGATTGATTGAAATTGTTAGTTATATTTATAAATTTTTCTTTTGTATTCTTTTCTCAACATTCATATTGACAACAGTGTATCAAATAAATATAATCCGATCGTGGATAAAAGGATCCATTTATATCTCCGTCCCATAGCTTTTATTTCATTCAAATAATGGGTTCTTGTATTTTCTGTGATACAAGAAGTCTTTTTTTGATTAAGATTAAACTCAATAAAATCTATATATATACTATAGAATTAATGGATGACATAAGAGACAGGGAGCTATTTATAAATATTTTACTTTATCCCTATTTTTATCTGAGAATTTTTTCATCGGATCTGTTCATTTTTATTATGTTCAGAATCTAATCAATTAGAATTTTAAAAATTTGTGCTATTTTAATGTTTTGATTGGTTTGGATTGCGTTGTGCAATTCAATCTTTTTTTTATTGAGATTCCGATTGTATCTACACATTCTAATTATTTTATTTGGGTTGCTAACTCAACGGTAGAGTACTCGGCTTTTAAGTGCGGCTAGCATCTTTTACACATTTGTATGAAGCAAAAGATTCGTCCATACCATCGGTAGAGTTTGTAAGACCACGACTGATCCTGAAAGGAATGAATGGAAAAAGCAGCATGTCGTATCAATGGATAATTCTAAGAATATTTCATTCTTACCGAATAGGTCCAAAACCTTATTTAAATTGTTTGAATTCTTGTCGTGTAATAAAAAAAATGAATTTGGTCGAGTGAATAAATGGGTAGAGCCCTACTACGGTTCCAATTATAGGGAAACAAAAAGTAATGAGCTTCTGTTCTTAATTTTTGACTGATTACCCGATCTAATTAGACGTTAAAAATATATTAGTGCTTAATACGGGAAAAACTTTTCCCATGAGTGGATTATAAATTTCTTATGAGTCCTAATTATTAGCTATTACCCATTATGGGGTAGAGATAAATGTGTAGAAGAAGGCAGTATATTGATAAAGATTTTTCAAAATCAAAAGAGCGATTGGATTGAAAAAATAAAGGACTTCTAACCATCTTGTTACCCTAGAATGAACATAAATCAATTAGATGGAAAAAGAGAGGCTAGAGAGTCTGTTGATGAGTCTTACTTGTTCCGAGGTATTTTCTTACTATAATACCTTGTTTTGACTGTATCGTACTATGTATCATTTGATAACCCAATAAATCGCCTATTTCTTTTCTTGTTCACATTAAAAATGGAAGAATTTCAAGGATATTTAGAACTAGATAGATATCAGCAACATGACTTCCTATACCCACTTATCTTTCGGGAGTATATTTATGCACTTGCTCATGATCATGGTTTAAATAGATCGATTTTGTTGGATAATGTAGGTTATGACACTAAATATAGTTTACTAATTATAAAACGTTTAATTAGTCGAATGTATCAACAGAATCATTTGACAATTTCCGCTAATGATTCTAACCAAAAAAAAATTTTTGGGTACAACAAAAATTTGTATTCTCAAATGATGTCGGAGGGATTTGCAGTCATTGTGGAAATTCCGTTTTCCCTACGATTAGTATCTTCCTTAGAGGCGACAGAAATCGTAAAATCTTATAATTTACGATCAATTCATTCAATATTTCCTTTTTTAGAGGACAAATTCCCACATTTAAATTATGTATCAGATGTACTAATACCCTACCCCATTCATCTAGAAATCTTGGTTCAAACCCTTCGCTATTGGGTGAAAGATCCCTCTTCTTTACATTTATTACGACTCTTTCTTCACGAGTATTATAATTGGAATAGTCTTATTACTCCAAAAAAAATGATTTTTTCAAAAAGTAATCCACGATTATTCTTGCTCCTATATAATTCTCATGTATGTGAATACGAATCCATTTTCCTTTTTCTTCGTAATCAATCTTCTCATTTACGATTAACCTCTTCTGGTATCTTTTTTGAGCGAATACATTTCTATGAAAAAAAAAAATATCCTGTAGAAGAAGTCTTCGTTAATGATTTTCCGGCCGCCATCTTATGGTTCTTCAAGGATCCTTTTATGCATTATGTTAGATATCAAGGAAAATCTATTCTGTCTTCGAAGGATACCCCTCTTCTGATGAATAAGTGGAAATATTATCTTGTCAATTTATGGCAATCTCATTCTTATGTGTGGTCTCAACCAGGAAGGATTTATATAAACCAATTATCCAAGCATTCCCTTGATTTTTTGGGGTATTTTTCAAGTATGCGACCAAACCTTTCGGTGGTACGGGGTCAAATGTTAGAAAATCCATTTATAATGGATAATGCTATGAAGAAGCTT